AAAACAACCAACTCGTTCCTTTCATTTTTTTTTCTCTTAAAGGAAAAAAATGAACAATTCTATAAGTATAAGATTGAATCAAAATTTGATTGATACGTTTATATAATTGCTATGCTTAGTGTGTGACTCGTTGGTTGTTTTAGAGGAATAGGATTCAAAAAAATGGACCGACCCCTACTATGGACTAATAACCAACTCATCGCTTCGCATTATCTGGATACCAAAAACCAGTCAAGATATGATCTAGCGGTCATATCATTGTAGCAGCTGAAATCTTTTTTGCATAAACAAAAGAAAACCCAATTGAATTCTTTATATATGTATCAAATTATGTTCTTTATGTATATAAAATTGATGTATATAAAAGAATCTAAAAAAGAAAAGGATATAGATAAATGGAAGGGTGAGAGAAAGAAAGAACAAGAATATCAATGATATACCATTCCAATATATGTAAGGTTTCTGAGTCATCTCATAAAAGACAGTGTTATAAAGCATCAATACCGATTCACCCATAACTAGACTAGATGAATCGATTCCTAGAAAAAAATCAAGAGCCTGGAGCCAATAAAGACTGAGAAGATTGACTCAAGAACAAATTCCACGAAAGGCTCCATTGTAGAATTCAAACCTAACCATTAATTGAGAAGCGATGGGAACGACGGAACCCGTGACTACAGAGGATTCTCTTGAAAAACGAATCCTAATAATTCATTGGGTGGGATGGCGGACCGAACCGGGGAACAATTCATTTATTCCGAGAAATTATGAGCTAACCCTACAACTGAAGTAGATATTGAAAGAGTGAATATTCGCCCGCGAAGGGTTTTATTAGATTACTCAATCTTGTTCTATCCAATATGATAATATGAGACAAGGCAAAAGAAAATAAGGATTCGTTATAAAAAACAACATTAGAGAATAGATTCTCTAGTTTATCGATATATTCTCCAAACAAATATATATCTATTATTTTATAAAAAGAAAAAAAGAATCGAGAAATGAAATACATCTTGAAGTGGATATCCAAACAAGATATAGAAATTTCGAATAGATTAGATGAAATCTCAAAAAAGAATCCAGAGTAGATTTTCATTCAACTTGAATCCTTTGATTCGCGAGGAGCCGGATGAGACGAAACTCTCATGTCCGGTTTTGGAGTAGAGGTGGAATTGCGAAAGAACCATCAACTATAACCCCAAAAGAACCAGATTTCGTAAACAACATAGAGGAAGAATGAGAGGGATATCTTATCGCGGCAATCGTATTTGTTTCGGTAAATATGCTCTGCAGGCACTTGAACCGGCGTGGATCACATCTAGACAAATAGAAGCAGGGCGTCGAGCAATGACGCGAAATGTACGACGTGGTGGAAAAACATGGGTACGTATATTTCCAGACAAACCCGTTACGTTAAGAGCGGCCGAAACACGTATGGGTTCGGGTAAAGGAAACCCCGAATATTGGGTAGCTGTCGTCAAACCGGGTAGAATACTTTATGAAATGGGTGGAGTCGCAGAAAATATAGCCAGAAAGGCGATTTCTATAGCAGCCTCGAAAATGCCTATACGAACTCAATTCATTATTTCAGGATAGGAACGTAGAATCAAAGAAAAAAGTCTTAGGGATAAAAAACAGTTGCGAGTGTTTTTTTTTTTTTTACAACCAATATTTCTTTTTTTTTTTTTACTTCATTCTTTACTTTGCATTGAAAGAACAGATTAAAAATGATATGATTCAACCTCAAACCCGTTTGAATGTCGCGGATAACAGTGGGGCTCGAGAATTAATGTGTATTCGAATCATCGGAGCTAGTAATCGTCGATATGCTCATATCGGTGACATTATTGTTGCTGTGATCAAGGAAGCATTACCAAGCACCTCCCTAGAAAGATCAGAAGTGGTCAGAGCTGTAATTGTACGTACTTGTAAAGAACTTAAATGTGACGACGGTATCATAATACGATATGATGACAATGCTGCTGTTGTCATTGATCAAGAAGGAAATCCAAAAGGAACCCGAGTTTTTGGTGCGATTGCCCACGAATTGAGAGAGTTAAGTTTCACTAAAATAGTTTCATTAGCACCTGAGGTATTATAAGATCATGCCGACTAGTATAGTTCTATTATACATAGTATTTGAATGAAATAGATTAATTAGTCCATTAGATTGTATCTTACGCATATACCTTTCTATAACATAATAGAGAATTTGGAAAGCTATAATCGATTTGATATTCAAAAAATCGATATTAAAGACAATAAGATATTAAAGAATTGAAACTAATACAGCATAATTTCTATTTCTATTAACTCATTTTTTTATTATCTATTTCCAATTTTGAAATAAAAGCATGTTGATTATATCAAAAATAGGAGACAACAATCATTTTAGTTTATCATGGGTAGGGACACTATTGCTGACATAATAACCTCTATACGAAATGTTGACATGAATAGAAAAGGGACGGTTCGAATAGAATCTACTAACATGGCCGAAAAGATTGTTAAAATACTTTTACGGGAGGGTTTTATCGAAAACGTGCGAAAACACCAGGAAAACAAGAAATCTTTTTTGGTTTTAACCCTACGACATAGAAGGAATAGGAAAGGACCCTCTCCCTCTAGAACTTTTTTAAATTTAAATTTAAAACGGATTAGTCGACCTGGCCTCCGAGTCTATTCTAACTATCAAAAAATTCCTAGAATTTTAGGCGGGATGGGGATTGTAATTCTTTCTACTTCTCGAGGGATAATGACAGACCGAGAGGCTAGACTAGAAGGAATCGGCGGAGAAATTTTGTGTTATATATGGTAATCTTTTTTGGAAAAGAAAAAGGGTCGGAGAAGTGGGTCTCACTCCTCTCTATTAGTTAATACTTCTAAGGGTTTTACTTAGAATGCTCGAAAAAAGCGATTCATGAAGGTTTCATTTCGGAATCAGTTCCTAATGTTATGTTCAGATTTCATTTAGCTAATGAAGATCGAATTCTAGGTTCTAGTTCAGAAAGGATCCAACGGAATCTTAGTTTGATACGTATACGACGAGGGAGTCGAGTCCAAATTGAAGTAAGGCGTTATGCTTCAACCATAAAACGTATAAAATTTATAGACTCCGCAACAAGTATTCGAAAGATTGGATGCTTTTTTCAACTTCAGTATTCCCCTCATGGAGCTAGAATTTGAGGTTCAAAATTTCAAGAAACTTATTTCCTTCCAATAAGCATATTTGGAATTAAGTTAAGGAACGACAATTATGAAAATACGGGCATCCGTTCGTAAAATTTGTACAAAATGTCGACTGATCCGTAGGAGAGGACGAATTATAGTAATTTGTTCCAATCCGAGACATAAACAAAGACAAGGCTAATCTGTTTAAAAAGGACTTTCTAACGTAAAGGATAGGATCCGATGCAAAAAAGGATTTCCTTTGATTTGATAGGAAATGGATATATCCATATATTTCTGATTTCGATTATAAAGTATGGCAAAATCTATACCAAGCGCTGGTTTACGTTTACGTTTACGTTTACGTAGGAATGCGCGTAGGCGTTCACGTAAGAGTACGCGTAAAATCCCAAAGGGGGTTATTCATGTTCAAGCGAGTTTCCACAATACTATTGTGACTGTTACAGATGTGCGGGGGCGGGTAATTTCTTGGTCCTCCGCCGGTACTTGTGGATTCAAGAGTACAAGAAAAGGGACGCCATTTGCTGCTCAAACCGCAGCAGGAGATGCTATTCGGCCAGTAGTGGATCAAGGTATGCAACGAGCAGAAGTCAGGATAAAAGGTCCCGGTCTCGGAAGAGATGCGGCATTACGAGCGATTCGTAGAAGTGGTATACGATTAAGTTGTATACGTGATGTAACCCCTCTGCCACATAATGGCTGTAGGCCCCCGAAAAAAAGGCGTGTGTAGAAATCAAACGGAAATCGATTTCAAGAGAAATAAATGATTCAATGATCTAATCAAATCCTATTAATATGGTTCGAGAGAAAGTAAGAGTATCTACTCGGACACTCCAGTGGAAGTGTGTTGAATCAAGAGTAGACAGTAAGCGTCTTTATTATGGACGCTTTATTCTTTCCCCCCTTATGAAAGGGCAGGCCGATACAATAGGCATTGCGATGCGAAGAGCTTTACTTGGGGAAATAGAAGGGACATGTATCACCCGCGCCAAATTTGAAAAAATACCCCATGAATATTCTACCATAGTAGGTATTCAAGAATCAGTACATGAAATTTTAATGAATTTGAAAGAAATTGTATTGAGAAGTAATTTGTATGGAACTTGTAACGCGTCTATTTGTGTCAAGGGTCCCGGGTGTGTAACTGCTCAAGACATCCTATTACCACCGTCTGTGGAAATCATTGATAACACACAGCATATAGCTAGCCTAATGGAACCGATTCATTTGTGTATTGGATTACAAATTGAGAGGAATCGAGGATATCATATAAAATCACCAAATAACTTTCAAGACGGAAGTTATCCTATAGATGCTGTATTTATGCCTGTTCGAAATGCGAATCATAGTATTCATTCTTATGGGAATCAAAATGAAAAACAAGAGATACTTTTTCTCGAAATATGGACAAATGGAAGTTTAACTCCTAAAGAAGCACTTCACGAAGCCTCCCGGAATTTAATTGATTTATTTCTTCCCTTTCTGCATGCGGAAGAAGAAAACTTACATTTAGGAAAGAATAAGTACAATGTGACTTTCCCCCTTTTTACTTTTCATAAAAAATTAGCTAAGCTAAGGAAACCGAAAAACGAAATAGCATTGAAATCTATTTTTATTGACCAATTAGAATTGCCCCCCAGGATCTATAATTCCCTCAAAGGGTCCAAGATCCATACATTATCGGACCTTTTGAATAAGAGTCAAGAAGACCTTATGAAAATGAAACATTTTCGTATAGAAGATGTAAAACAGATCTTGGACATTCTAGAAATAGAAAAAGCATTTCATAACCGATTTAACGAAGAAAACGT